GTCCATGTAGCTTACAACAAAGCATGACACTGAAGATGTCAAGATGGTTGCCACAAACACCCACGGACAAAAGACTTAGTCCTAACCTTACCGTTGGTTTTTGCCAGACACATACATGCAAGTATCCGCGTTCCAGTGTAGATGCCCTAGGCACCTTTAACCAAGTCGATAGGAGCGGGTATCAGGCTCACCTAACATTGTAGCCCAAGACGCCTTGCACTTGCCACACCCCCACGGGTACTCAGCAGTAGTTAACATTAAGCAATGAGTGTAAACTTGACTTAGTCATGGCAAATACAGGGCCGGTAAATCCTGTGCCAGCCACCGCGGTCATACAGGAGGCCCAAATCAACGTTATAACGGCGTAAAGAGTGGTCACATGTTATCAAAGTAACTAAGATAAAAAAGCAACTGAGCCGTAATAAGCCCAAGATGCCCATAAAAACCAACTATCAAAGAAGATCTTAGGCTAACGATTAATTGAAATCCACGAAAGCCAGGACCCAAACTGGGATTAGATACCCCACTATGCCTGGCCCTAAATCTTGATGCTTTATGCTACCCAAGCATCCGCCCGAGAACTACGAGCACAAACGCTTAAAACTCTAAGGACTTGGCGGTGTCCTAAACCCAACTAGAGGAGCCTGTTCTGTAATCGATGATCCACGATATTACCTGACCATCTCTTGCCACTATCAGCCTATATACCGCCGTCGCCAGCCCACCCACCCTGAAGGTTCAACAGTGAGCGCAATAGTCCTTTTACGCTAGTAAGACAGGTCAAGGTATAGCCTATGGGATGGAAGCAATGGGCTACATTTTCTAAGCTAGAACATCACGGAAAGGGGTATGAAACTGCCCCTAGAAGGCGGATTTAGCAGTAAAGTGGGACAATCGAGCCCTCTTTAAACCGGCTCTGGGACACGTACATACCGCCCGTCACCCTCCTCAAAAGCGACCCCCCCCCCATACCTAATAAACTACCCAGCTAAAGATGAGGCAAGTCGTAACAAGGTAAGTGTACCGGAAGGTGCACTTAGACCACCAAGACGTAGCTTTAACCAAAGCATTCAGCTTACACCTGAAAGATATCTGATAGCGTCGGATCGTCTTGATGCCAAACTCTAGCCCAAAAGACATTGACCTGGAATAACAAAGCTACTCCAATTATTAAACTAAAGCATTTACTAGTCTTAGTATAGGCGATAGAAAAGACACCATTGGCGCGATAGAGATCACGTACCGTAAGGGAAAGATGAAATAATAATGAAACAATTTAAGCTATAAAAAGCAAAGATCAACCCTTGTACCTTTTGCATCATGGTCTAGCAAGAAAAACCAAGCGAAATGAATTTAAGTTTGCCACCCCGAAACCCAAGCGAGCTACTTGCGAGCAGCTAATTGTTGAGCGAACCCGTCTCTGTTGCAAAAGAGTGGGACGACTTGCTAGTAGAGGTGAAAAGCCAATCGAGCTGGGTGATAGCTGGTTGCCTGTGAAACGAATCTAAGTTCACTCTTAATTCTCCTCCAAGGAAACCTCACAGAACCCTAATGAAGCGAATTAAGGGCAATTTAAAGGAGGTACAGCTCCTTTAAAAAAGAATACAATCTCTACGAGCGGATAAATTACAACAACCAAAAATCCTTGTGGGCCTTTAAGCAGCCATCAATAAAGAGTGCGTCAAAGCTCTTGACTCTAAAAATATAAAAATTCTATGACTCCCTCATCATTAACAGGCTAACCTATATGTAAATAGGAGAATTAATGCTAGAATGAGTAACCAGGGTCCTCCCTCTTCGACGCAAGCTTACATCCGTACATTATTAACAAATCACCAAGATACGATCAATTAAACAAGCAGAGTATCAAGCATATTGTTAACCCGACAAAGGAGCGTCCGTTAAGAAAGATTAAAACCTGTAAAAGGAACTAGGCAAACCCGTCAAGGCCCGACTGTTTACCAAAAACATAGCCTTCAGCAAACCCAAAACAAGTATTGAAGGTGATGCCTGCCCAGTGACTTGATGTTCAACGGCCGCGGTATCCTAACCGTGCAAAGGTAGCGCAATCAATTGTCTCGTAAATTGAGACCTGTATGAATGGCTAAACGAGGTCTTAACTGTCTCTTACAGGCGATCGGTGAAATTGATCTCCCTGTGCAAAAGCAGGGATAAACCCATAAGACGAGAAGACCCTGTGGAACTTTAAAATCAGCAGCCACTCCATAACACATTCAAGCCCACCGGGCACACGTACCCAAAGACTCTGGCCTGCATTTTTCGGTTGGGGCGACCTTGGAGAAAAACAAATCCTCCAAAAATTGGACCACACCTCTAGACTAAGAGCAACCCCTCAAAGTGCTAATAGCAACCAGATCCAATATAATTGATCAATGGACCAAGCTACCCCAGGGATAACAGCGCAATCTCCTCCGAGAGTCCATATCGACGAGGAGGTTTACGACCTCGATGTTGGATCAGGACATCCTAGTGGTGCAGCAGCTACTAAGGGTTCGTTTGTTCAACGATTAAAGTCCTACGTGATCTGAGTTCAGACCGGAGTAATCCAGGTCGGTTTCTATCTATGATGAACTCTTCCCAGTACGAAAGGACAGGAAAAGTAAGGCCAATACTACAGGCAAGCCTTCGCCCTAAGTAGTGAATCCAACTTAACTACGAAAGGCTATCACACCTAACCAAATCCTAGAAAAGGACCAGCTAGCGTGGCAGAGCTCGGCAAATGCAAAAGGCTTAAGTCCTTTAGATCAGAGGTTCAAATCCTCTCCCTAGCTTGTACCAAACCTCATGACCAACTACCCAAACCTAATTAACCTCATCATAGCCCTTTCTTACGCCATCCCCATTTTAATCGCTGTAGCCTTCTTGACCCTAGTAGAACGCAAGATCCTAAGCTACATGCAAGGTCGAAAAGGCCCTAACATTGTAGGACCATTTGGATTACTACAACCTCTAGCAGATGGAATTAAACTATTCATCAAAGAGCCGATCCGACCATCAACATCCTCCCCAATCCTATTCATCACCACTCCAATACTAGCCCTCCTACTAGCAATTTCAATCTGAATTCCCCTTCCAATCCCATTCTCCCTGGCAGACCTAAACCTAGGCCTGCTATTCCTACTGGCAATATCAAGCTTAACCGTCTACTCCATTTTATGATCTGGATGGGCCTCCAACTCTAAGTACGCCTTAATTGGAGCACTGCGAGCTGTTGCCCAAACCATTTCATATGAAGTCACCCTAGCAATTATCCTCTTATCAATCATCCTGCTTAGTGGAGGCTACACACTGAGCACCCTAGCAATCACCCAGGAACCCCTATACCTAATCTTCTCATGCTGACCATTGGCCATAATATGATATGTCTCCACATTAGCTGAAACAAATCGAGCCCCATTTGACCTAACAGAAGGAGAATCAGAACTAGTCTCAGGGTTTAATGTGGAATACGCAGCTGGACCTTTTGCTTTATTTTTCCTAGCTGAGTACGCCAACATCATGCTCATGAACACACTTACCGCTATCCTATTCTTTAACCCAAGCCTATTCAACCTTCAACAAGAATTATTCCCAATCGTGCTGGCTACAAAAGCACTACTGCTATCCGCAGGGTTCCTGTGAATCCGTGCTTCCTACCCACGGTTTCGATACGACCAACTAATGCATCTCCTATGAAAAAACTTCCTCCCACTCACACTTGCCCTATGCCTGTGACATATCAGCATGCCAATTTGTTATGCTGGACTACCACCCTACCTAAGACAAACCCCAGGAAATGTGCCTGAACATTAAGGGTCACTATGATAAAGTGAACATAGAGGTATACCAGCCCTCTCATTTCCTAACAATTAGAAAAGTAGGAATTGAACCTACACAGAAGGGATCAAAACCCTCCATACTTCCTTTATATTATTTTCTAGTAGGGTAAGCTAAAACAAGCTATCGGGCCCATACCCCGAAAATGATGGTTAAACTCCTTCCCCTACTAATGGCCCCTCAAGCAAAGTTAATTTTCGCTATAAGCCTTCTCCTAGGGACAACCATCACAATCTCAAGTAACCACTGAATGCTAGCTTGGACTGGGCTTGAAATCAACACACTAGCCGTCCTGCCTCTAATCTCAAAATCCCACCACCCCCGAGCCGTTGAAGCTGCAACCAAGTACTTTCTAGTTCAAGCAACCGCTTCAGCCCTAGTATTATTTTCCAGCATGACCAATGCATGATCTACCGGACAATGAGATATCTCACAACTAACCGACCCAGTTTCATGCTTAATCATAACTGCAGCTATCTCAATCAAACTGGGACTGGTGCCATTCCACTTCTGATTCCCAGAAGTACTTCAAGGTTCCTCCCTGACTACCGGACTCCTTCTATCTACAGTCATAAAATTCCCACCAATAACACTACTACTCATGACATCCCAATCGCTAAATCCAACATTACTGACTGCCATGGCCATCCTATCAGCGGCCATAGGAGGATGAGCCGGACTAAATCAAACACAAACCCGAAAAATTATGGCCTTCTCCTCTATCTCCCACCTTGGATGGATGGCCATCGTTATCACCTATAACCCAAAACTCACTCTATTGAACTTTTACCTGTATATAGTGCTAACTACGACAGTATTCTTGACCCTAAACGCCATCAAAGCACTAAAACTATCCACATTAATAACCGCATGAACAAAAACACCCCCACTCACCGCAATGCTCCTACTAACCATGCTATCCCTTGCTGGCCTCCCTCCTCTAACAGGATTCCTGCCAAAATGACTAATTATTCAAGAACTAACTAAACAAGACATGGTCCCAGCAGCAGTAGGCATCTCCCTACTGTCCCTACTAAGCTTATTCTTCTACTTACGCCTGGTATACTGTGCAACAATTACTCTCCCCCCTCACACCACAAACCACATAAAACAATGACACACCCACAAGCCAGTTAGCCTTACAATTGCTCTACTGACCACTCTGTCCATCATACTACTACCCCTATCCCCCATACTCCTCACCATTGTCTAAGAAACTTAGGATTACCCAAACCGAAGGCCTTCAAAGCCTTAAACAAGAGTTGAACCCTCTTAGTTTCTGTTAAAGCCCGCAGGATTTTACCCTGCATCTCCTGAATGCAACTCAGATACTTTAATTAAGCTAGGACCTTACCTCAAAACCTAGGCAAATGGGCTTCGATCCCATGACACTACAGTTAACAGCTGTATGCCCAAACCAACAGGCTTCTGCCTAACAGACCCCGGCACATGGTCGATGTGCATCAGCGAGCTTGCAACTCACTATGAACTTCACTACGGAGCCGATAAGAAGAGGAATTAAACCTCTGTAAAAAGGACTACAGCCTAACGCTTAAACACTCAGCCATCTTACCTGTGACATTTATCAACCGATGATTATTCTCAACCAACCACAAAGACATTGGCACTCTGTACCTTATTTTCGGCGCATGAGCCGGAATAGTTGGTACCGCCCTGAGTCTTCTTATTCGAGCAGAACTAGGACAACCGGGAGCCCTACTAGGGGACGACCAAATCTACAATGTAGTAGTTACAGCCCATGCTTTCGTCATAATTTTCTTCATGGTTATACCAATTATAATTGGAGGATTTGGGAACTGACTAGTCCCACTAATAATTGGTGCCCCGGACATAGCATTCCCGCGAATAAACAACATAAGCTTCTGACTACTACCACCATCCTTCCTCCTTCTACTAGCCTCCTCAACAGTAGAAGCAGGGGTTGGAACAGGCTGAACCGTTTACCCGCCACTAGCTGGAAACCTAGCTCATGCTGGAGCTTCAGTTGACTTAGCTATCTTCTCCCTTCACCTAGCAGGTATTTCTTCTATCCTCGGAGCAATCAACTTCATCACCACAGCAATCAACATAAAACCACCAGCCCTATCACAATACCAAACCCCACTATTCGTTTGATCAGTCCTAATTACAGCAGTACTACTACTACTCTCTCTACCAGTTCTTGCTGCTGGAATCACTATGCTACTCACGGACCGAAACCTCAATACAACCTTCTTCGACCCAGCAGGAGGAGGAGACCCAGTGCTATACCAGCACCTGTTCTGATTCTTCGGCCATCCGGAAGTCTACATCCTAATTCTACCAGGATTTGGAATTATCTCACACGTAGTAGCATACTACTCAGGCAAAAAAGAACCATTTGGGTACATGGGAATGGTGTGAGCTATGCTATCCATCGGATTCTTAGGCTTCATTGTCTGAGCCCACCACATGTTCACAGTAGGGATGGACGTAGACACACGAGCATACTTTACATCAGCCACTATGATTATCGCCATTCCAACCGGTATCAAAGTGTTCAGCTGATTGGCGACACTACACGGAGGAACAATCAAATGAGACCCACCAATACTATGAGCTCTAGGATTTATCTTCCTATTCACCATCGGAGGACTAACAGGAATCGTTCTAGCCAACTCCTCACTGGACATTGCCCTTCACGACACTTACTACGTAGTAGCCCACTTCCACTATGTACTGTCAATAGGAGCAGTATTCGCCATTCTAGCAGGATTCACCCACTGATTCCCACTATTCACCGGATATACCCTACACTCCACATGAGCCAAGGCCCACTTTGGAGTTATGTTCGTAGGAGTTAACCTAACCTTCTTCCCACAACACTTCCTAGGCCTAGCTGGCATGCCACGACGATACTCAGACTATCCAGATGCTTACACGCTTTGAAACACCATCTCCTCAGTAGGCTCACTAATCTCCTTAACAGCCGTAATTATATTAGTATTCATTATTTGAGAAGCCTTCGCATCCAAACGCAAAGTCGTACGACCCGAATTAATCAGCACAAACGTAGAATGAATTCACGGCTGCCCACCCCCATACCACACCTTTGAGGAACCAGCCTTCGTCCAAGTACAAGAAAGGAAGGAGTCGAACCCTCATATACTGGTTTCAAGCCAGCCGCATAAAGACCACTTATGCTTCTTTCTTATCAGAGGTGTTAGTAAAACAATTACATAGCCTTGTCAAGACTAAATTGCAGGTGAAACTCCAGCACACCTCTACATTTAAACCATGGCCAACCACTCACAATTCGGTTTTCAAGACGCTTCATCCCCTATCATAGAAGAACTAGTAGAATTTCACGACCACGCTCTAATAACAGCTCTAGCTATCTGCTGCCTAGTACTATACTTACTAACTCTAATACTAAATGAAAAACTAACATCAAACACCGTAGATGCACAGGAAATTGAACTCGTATGGACAATCTTACCTGCCGCTGTCCTAATCATACTCGCCCTACCGTCCCTACAAATTCTCTACATAATAGACGAAATCAACGAGCCCCACCTGACCCTAAAAGCTATCGGGCATCAATGATACTGAACCTACGAATACACAGATTTCAAGGACCTAACATTTGATTCGTATATGATCCAAACCACAGACCTTCCACTAGGGCACTTCCGACTACTAGAGGTAGACCACCGAGTAATCGTCCCAATAGAATCACCGGTCCGAGTTATCGTCACTGCCGACGACGTCCTCCACTCATGAGCTGTCCCAAGCCTAGGAGTAAAAACCGACGCCATCCCAGGACGTCTGAACCAAACCTCATTCACCGCCTCCCGGCCCGGAATCTTCTACGGACAATGCTCAGAAATCTGCGGAGCTAACCACAGTTTCATGCCAATCGTGGTAGAAGCCGCCCCACTAGCCAATTTCGAAAGCTGATCTTCCCTACTATAACATAAAACATTAAGAAGCTATGGAATAGCGCTAGCCTTTTAAGCTGGAGATAGAGGGATATCCGCCCTCCTTAATGGTATGCCCCAACTAAACCCAAACCCATGATTTTTTATCATGTTAACTTCATGAGTTACATACTCAATAATCATCCAACCTAAACTGCTATCATTTACCTCTACAAACCCACCATCCAGCAAAACCCCAACAACCGCAGACACTGCCCCCTGAACCTGACCATGAACCTAAGCTTCTTCGACCAATTCTCAAGTCCATCCCTTCTAGGAATCCCTCTAATCTTAATTGCCATAACATTCCCAGCCCTTTTACTACCGTCACCAGACAACCGATGGATTACCAGCCGTATCTCTACACTCCAACTATGATTCACCAACCTAGTTACAAAACAGCTAATAATACCACTAAACAAAAAAGGACACAAATGAGCTTTAATCCTCACATCCTTAATAATATTCCTGCTGTTAATCAACTTGCTGGGGCTTCTACCTTATACATTCACTCCAACCACCCAACTATCCATAAACCTAGCATTAGCTTTTCCTCTGTGACTAGCCACACTTCTAACAGGACTGCGAAACCAGCCATCAGCCTCCCTAGGACACTTACTACCAGAAGGCACCCCAACACCACTCATCCCAGCCCTTATTTTAATTGAAACAACCAGCCTTCTCATTCGCCCCCTGGCATTGGGTGTTCGACTAACAGCCAACCTCACAGCGGGCCACCTACTAATCCAATTGATCTCAACAGCCACAACCGTGCTGTTCTCAACAATACCGGCGGTGTCCCTACTTACCTTACTAGTTCTATTCCTACTAACAATCCTGGAGGTGGCAGTGGCTATAATCCAAGCCTACGTGTTTGTACTCCTACTAAGCCTGTACTTACAAGAAAACATCTAACACAAATGGCTCACCAAGCACACTCATACCACATAGTCGACCCAAGCCCATGGCCCATTTTAGGAGCCGCCGCCGCCCTACTTACTACCTCCGGCCTGGTTATATGATTCCACTACAACAACCCATACCTTCTCATTATTGGTCTCCTATCAACTAGCCTGGTAATATTCCAATGATGACGCGACATCGTACGAGAAAGTACATTTCAAGGTCACCATACACCAACTGTTCAAAAAGGGTTACGCTACGGAATAGTCCTATTTATTACATCAGAGGCATTCTTCTTCCTAGGCTTCTTCTGAGCTTTCTTCCACTCCAGCCTTGCCCCCACACCAGAGCTAGGAGGGCAGTGACCTCCTGTGGGCATCCAGCCGCTAAACCCGATAGACGTCCCCCTCCTAAATACCGCTATCCTTCTAGCTTCCGGAGTAACCGTAACATGAGCCCACCACAGCATCATGGAGGCCAACCGAAAACAGGGCATCCAAGCTCTAGCCCTAACCGTCCTTCTAGGATGCTACTTCACAGCCCTCCAAGCCATAGAATACTATGAAGCCCCCTTCTCTATCGCTGATAGTGTCTACGGCTCAACTTTCTTCGTTGCTACCGGCTTCCACGGACTCCACGTAATCATCGGAACAACATTCCTACTGGTATGCCTACTGCGCCTAATCAAATACCACTTCACACCCACCCATCACTTTGGTTTCGAAGCAGCAGCCTGATACTGACACTTTGTAGATGTCGTGTGACTATTCCTTTACATCACTATCTACTGATGAGGATCCTACTCTTCTAGTATATTAAATACAATCGACTTCCAATCCTTAGAATCTGGTTCAAACCCAGAGAAGAGTAATGAACATAATCCTATTCATAATCACCTTATCTTTAAGCCTAAGCATTATCCTAACCGCACTAAACTTCTGACTAGCCCAGATAAACCCAGACTCGGAGAAACTGTCTCCGTACGAATGCGGTTTTGACCCACTTGGATCTGCTCGACTACCATTCTCAATCCGATTCTTCCTAGTAGCAATTCTATTCCTATTGTTCGACCTGGAAATCGCCCTACTCCTACCCCTCCCATGAGCAACCCAGCTATACACCCCAACCACAACACTAATATGAGCCTCCACCCTAATCCTACTCCTCACCATTGGCCTAATCTATGAATGAACTCAAGGGGGATTAGAATGAGCAGAATAACAGAAAGTTAGTCTAACCAAGACAGTTGATTTCGACTCAACAGATTATAGCCTTCGCCCTATAACTTTCTTTATGGCCCTCCTACACCTGAGCTTTTACTCGGCCTTTACCCTAAGCAGCCTAGGCTTAGCTTTCCATCGAACTCACCTAATCTCAGCCCTACTATGTCTAGAAGGCATGATACTGTCTATATTCATTGCCCTATCCATATGACCCATCCAGACTCAAACACCATCCGCCACAATCCTCCCCATCCTCATACTGGCATTTTCAGCCTGCGAAGCAGGAACAGGACTGGCACTCCTAGTCGCCTCCACCCGTACGCACGGCTCAGACCACCTACACAACTTCAACATACTACAATGCTAAAAATCATCGTCCCAACTATCATACTACTACCCCTAACCCTCCTATCCCCGCACAAATTCCTATGAACCAACATCACAACGCACAGCCTACTGATCGCCACCGCCAGCCTTCAGTGACTCGTTCCAACCTACTATCCAAGCAAAGGACTTACCTACTGAACCTCTATTGACCAAATCTCCTCCCCCCTACTAGTACTATCTTGCTGACTCCTCCCCCTAATAGTTATAGCAAGCCAAAACCACCTAGAGCAAGAACCCGCCATCCGCAAACGAACCTTCATTGCAACAATAATCCTAGCCCAGCCATTCCTCCTCCTAGCCTTCTCAGCCTCAGAGCTGATACTATTCTACATCTCATTCGAAGCCACCCTAATCCCAACCTTAGTCTTAATCACACGCTGAGGCAACCAGCCAGAACGGCTAAATGCAGGAATTTACCTGCTGTTCTACACTCTTGCCAGCTCTCTCCCCCTCCTAGTAGCCATCCTTCACATTCAAAACCAAATCGGCACTCTATACCTACCAATACTAAAACTCTACCACCCCACAATAAACAACTCATGATCGGGCCTAGTATGCAGTATAGCCCTACTCCTAGCTTTCATAGTAAAAGCTCCACTATACGGCTTCCACCTGTGACTACCCAAAGCCCACGTAGAAGCTCCAATTGCAGGATCCATACTTCTAGCTGCCCTCCTACTAAAACTCGGAGGATACGGAATCATACGAATCACAATCCTAGTAAACCCAGCATTAAATAACCTACATTACCCATTCATTACCCTAGCCCTATGAGGTGCCCTGATAACCAGTGCCATCTGCCTACGACAAATCGATCTAAAATCACTAATCGCCTACTCCTCTGTTAGCCACATAGGCCTAGTTGTAGCCGCAACCATAATCCAAACCCAATGAGCCTTCTCAGGAGCAATGATCATAATGATCGCCCACGGACTAACCTCCTCTATGCTATTCTGCCTGGCCAACACAAATTACGAACGTACCCACAGCCGAATTATATTACTCACACGAGGACTACAGCCACTCCTTCCACTAATAGCCACCTGATGACTCCTAGCCAACCTAACAAACATAGCACTACCACCAACAATCAACCTCATAGCAGAATTAACCATTGTAATCTCACTGTTCAACTGATCCTCACTAACAATTATTCTAACAGGCACCGCAATCTTACTAACAGCTTCGTACACCCTATACATACTCATAACCACCCAACGAGGAGCACTACCATCCCACATCACCTCAATCCAAAACTCCTCCACACGAGAACATCTCCTCATAGCCCTACACATAATCCCAATAATCCTCCTTATCTTCAAACCCGAGCTAATCTCAGGGGTACCTATATGCAAGCATAGTTTCAACCAAAACATTAGATTGTGATTCTAAAAATAGAAGTTAAACCCTTCTTGCTTACCGAGGGGAAGGTCCAACCAACAGGAACTGCTAATTCCTGTGTCTGAGTTTAAAGCCTCAGTCCCCTTACTTTCAAAGGATAACAGTAATCCAATGGTCTTAGGAGCCACCTATCTTGGTGCAAATCCAAGTGAAAGTAATGGACCAATCACTAATCCTAAGTACATCCATACTGCTAACTCTAACAATCCTATCCACCCCAATCATCCTCCCTATACTTTCAAAAAACCTAAAAAACACCCCAACTACCATCATAAGCACCGTCAAAGCCTCCTTCCTAATTAGCCTAGTCCCAATAACCATCCACATCCACTCAGGCGCAGAAAATCTCACCCACCTCTGAGAATGAAAATTCATCATGAACTTTAAGATCCCAATTAGCCTAAAGATAGACTTTTATTCACTGACATTCTTCCCAATCGCCCTATTCGTATCATGATCGATCCTACAGTTCGCAACATGATACATAGCCTCAGACCCTCACATTACAAAATTCTTTACCTACCTCCTATTCTTCCTAATCGCAATGCTCATTCTAATCATCTCAAACAACATATTCTTACTATTCATCGGATGAGAAGGGGTAGGCATTATATCATTCCTCCTAATCAGCTGATGACACGGCCGGGCAGAAGCCAATACCGCCGCCCTCCAAGCTATTCTATATAACCGAATCGGAGACGTAGGGCTTATCTTATGCATGGCATGACTAGCCTCCACCATAAACACCTGAGAAATCCAACAACTCTCCTCCCCAAACCAAACCCCGACACTTCCTCTCCTAGGCCTAATTTTAGCCGCAACAGGCAAATCTGCTCAATTCGGCCTCCACCCCTGACTCCCAGCCGCCATAGAAGGACCCACCCCAGTATCTGCCCTACTCCACTCAAGTACCATAGTAGTCGCAGGAATCTTCCTACTCATTCGAACCCACCCCCTATTTAGCAACAATCCAACTGCCCTAACCCTGTGCCTATGCCTAGGGGCTATCTCCACCCTATTCGCAGCCACTTGTGCCTTAACCCAAAACGACATCAAAAAAATCATTGCTTTCTCAACATCAAGCCAACTAGGCCTAATAATAGTAACAATCGGACTGAATCTGCCACAACTAGCCTTCCTACACATCTCAACCCACGCATTCTTTAAAGCAATGCTATTCCTGTGCTCGGGGTCCATCATTCACAGCCTAAACGGCGAACAAGACATTCGAAAAATAGGAGGACTTCAAAAAATACTGCCCACAACCACCTCCTGCCTAACCATCGGCAACCTAGCCCTAATAGGAACCCCATTCCTAGCAGGATTCTACTCAAAAGATCAAATTATTGAAAGCCTCAGCACATCCTACCTAAACTCCTGAGCCCTAATCCTAACCCTCCTAGCCACATCATTCACCGCAGTATACACCATCCGAATAACCGTAATGGTACAAACAGGATTCGTACGTATTCCCCCCTTAACCCCAATAAACGAAAACAACCCCGCAGTTCTATCTTCCATTACACGCTTAGCACTAGGGAGCATTATGGCAGGATTCCTAATTACCTCATACATCCTACCCCCAAAAACCCCGCCCATAACTATACCACTATCCATCAAAATCACAGCTATTGTAGTTACACTCCTAGGAGTCGCCCTAGCCCTAGAACTGTCCAAAATAGCTCAAACCCTAATATCACCCAAGCGGACCCTAATGTCAGACTTCTCCACATCCCTAGGTTACTTCAACCCCCTCATCCACCGCCCAAGCACAGCTAACCTCCTCGGCGCCGGCCAAAAAATTGCCTCCCACCTAGTAGACCTCTCTTGATTCAAAATAATAGGACCAGAAGGACTAGCCAACCTCCAACTAATAGCATCAAAAACCGTCACTTCACTGCACACAGGTTTAATTAAGGCCTATCTAGGATGCTTCGCCCTATCCATCTTCATTGTACTGGTATCCACATACAGAACCAACGCTTAATGGCTCCAAACTTACGTAAAAACCACCCACTACTCAAAATTATCAACGATTCACTAATCGATCTCCCAACCCCATCAAACATTTCAGCTTGATGAAACTTCGGATCTCTCCTAGGCATCTGCCTAATTACACAAATCGTCACAGGCCTACTGCTAGCAATACACTACACAGCAGACACCAATCTGGCATTCGCCTCCGTAGCCCACATATGCCGAGACGTCCAATTTGGATGACTCATCCGAAATCTACATGCAAACGGAGCTTCCATATTCTTCGTCTGCATCTACTTTCACATCGGGCGAGGACTTTACTACGGTTCATACCTGAATAAAGAAACCTGAAACATCGGAGTAATCCTCCTACTAGCCCTAATAGCAACCGCTTTCGTAGGGTATGTTCTCCCATGAGGACAAATATCTTTCTGAGGGGCAACAGTAATTACCAACCTATTTTCAGCAATCCCCTACATCGGACAAACATTAGTAGAATGAGCCTGAGGAGGATTCTCAGTCGACAACCCAACACTAACTCGATTCTTTGCCCTACACTTCCTCCTCCCATTCATAATCGCAGGCCTAACACTAGTCCACCTCACCTTCCTACATGAAACAGGTTCAAACAACCCACTAGGAATCCCCTCCGACTGTGACAAAATTCCATTCCACCCATACTACTCAATCAAAGACATCCTAGGATTTACACTAATACTTATCCTGCTCGTTTCCCTAGCTCTATTCTCACCAAATCTGCTAGGAGATCCAGAAAACTTTACCCCAGCCAACCCACTAGCCACACCTCCCCATATCAAACCCGAATGATACTTCCTATTCGCCTACGCCATCCTACGATCCATTCCCAACAAATTAGGAGGAGTACTGGCCCTAGCCGCTTCCGTCCTAGTACTATTCCTAACCCCATTACTACACAAATCAAAACAACGCTCAATAACTTTCCGACCCTTATCCCAAATCCTATTCTGAACCCTAGTAGCCAACCTGCTAATCCTAACCTGAGTAGGAAGCCAACCAGTAGAACACCCATTCATTATTATCGGACAGCTAGCCTCATTCTCCTACTTCACAATCATCCTAGTCCTATTCCCCCTCGCAAGCATCCTAGAAAACAAACTACTAAAACTCTAATCAACTCTAATAGTTTATTAAAACATTGGTCTTGTAAGCCAAAGATTGAAGACTACACCTCTTCTTAGAGTTACACCACATCAGAAAGAAAGGAGTCAAACCTTCATCACCAACTCCCAAAGCTGGTATTTTCAATTAAACTACCTTCTGACAAACCACCTAAACTGCCCGAATTGCCCCCCGAGACAACCCCCGCACCAACTCTAACACCACAAACAAAGTCAACAACAACCCTCACCCAGCAATTAAAAACAACCCAGCCCCCCACGAATAAAACATAGCTACCCCGCTAAAATCTAACCGAGTGAATAACAGACCGCCATTATTCACAGAATCCCCCTCCAAAGTCACCCCAGAAAGCCCGACCATAGAAACCCCCACAGCTACAACAACCCCCATCCCAATACCGTGACCAACAACACCCAAATCCGCCCAAGACTCTGGATATGGATCAGCCCCCAACGACACCGAATAAACAAACACTACCAACATCCCACCCAAGTACACTATCACCAACACCAAAGAAACAAAAGATACCCCCAAGCTCACCAACCATCCACACCCAGCAACCGAAGCGATAACTAAACCAACTACCCCATAATAAGGAGAAGGATTAGATGCAACTGCCAACCCCCCTAGCACAAAACACAGACTTATAAACAAAACAAAATTTATCATAAATTCCTGCTTGGCTCTTACCCAAGATCTACGGCATGAAAAGCCATCGTTATTAAATTTTAACTACAAGANCCCANCCCTACCACATACCCCCTNCTTTCCTCATTTTTTCCCCCCCCTCCTTCCCCCCCCGCATCATTTTTACATGCTTATTGGGTATGTATTACTTTGCATACTATTATAGTCCCCATCATACATCCCACCAATGTAGGACACTCCACATTACACAACATGCCCTCCCCAACCAAACTCAAATATCATCGCCCATAACAACCCAACCGACAACCACAACACCCAGGCACATTACCACTTCAAGGACCCCAAGCCCAAAACATCCTACCCAAGCCACAAGACACGCGTAACCCAAGATCGATAATAGCCCAAACCACATCCACACAGCTCAAGCACACGAGGAAGATCCTAGCACATTAATGAACCCTCCAATCCATGAACTTCGCCCACCTCCTAGGGAACAGTTCCCGTCCAACAGCTTTCAAGCACCAACAAGCCAGAGGACCTGGTTATTTATTAATCGTAAACCTCACGAGAACCGAACTACTCAACGTAAGACTACACTCAATGACCAGCTTCAAGCGCATAACCTCCCCCTACACCCTCGCCCTAATTGCTCTTTTGAGCCTCTGGTTCCTATCTCAGGGCCATAACTGACCTACTCCATTTTCCTCGCCCTTCACAGATACAAGTGGTCGGTTGAATACTCCACTATCACCCTCGTTATCGCGGCATCCGACCGCCTCTACACTTGTTTTCTTTTTGGGGTCTCTTCAATAAGCCCTTCAAGTGCGTAGCAGGAGATATCTTCCTCTTGACATGTCCATCACATGATCGGCGAGCGGCTTGATGCCCGTAATGTACTGAATGTCATGGTTTAACGGATAAGCCGGTCTCATACCCTGACACTGATGCACTTTGACCCCATTCATGGAGGATCCCCCAGCTACCTATATAGTAGCTAAGAATGTAATGGTCACCGGACATATTTCATTTTTCCCTTGTTTCTAGGAACTTCCACCTAAACCACAAATTTCCATCCATTATTTTTATCGTTCAATTTTTTCATCAATTCAACAAAAAACATAAACCAAAACTTCCTACAACATTCAACCCCTTCAACCATCCATTCAACCTAAACACAACAACCACTGTCCCCCCACATACAAATACAACAAACACAACCTTCATCCAATCACCTGTCAAATAGACCCACACAAACCTAAACCAAAACACAAATGCCAGCATGACAAACAGCAAGCCCTAACCCAAACTCATTGCACGCAATAAACAAATATTAAAATAACAAAATAAAAATAAAAAACAATCATGATAAATAACGAACCAACAAGCT